TCAACGGACCTTTTGAATATTTTTTAATCTTATAAAACCCTTTACGGGCTTAAAATTTGTCAAAAACCCTGTTTTTGTACAACCTTAGTGTATTCATATCTCAATTAGAAGTCCCGAAATGAAGCTGCTACTTTAATGGCGTATATAGAACATATTACTTTATTCCAAGCAGTCATTAGTCATTACTAGGATAAGAGACATTCTTGCGAGGGGTCTCTTTTATTAATTTGAATAGAATAGAAGAAAAATACATTTTCTACCGTATCCCTGTATCGTTTATCCTTACGAAATCCCAGACGAAATAGAACGATCTTAGAAAGGATATAATGAAATTCCTTGATTGTTTCTTACCAGATAAATGATCCCTTTTATATTCCACTGATAGGGCTAACAGACAATTAATTTTTAATTATACCAAACGAAAATAGATATCGAAATTCTAAAGAAATAAAATTAGAAATAAATAAACAGAGAGTTTCTTATTCGAAACGTCCCGTGATCTTCAACCAATTCTGCGCTTGAATATAATTACCAGGAGTAAGCGCAATAGCTTGTTTCCAATACTCGGCAGCTTGATTGAACCAAGCCTCCGCAATTTCAGAATCTCCCTGTCGAACGGCCTGTTCCCCCCGGTCGGAATAGGTGGTTCAATTCCTTTCCTTAGAACCGTACTTGAGAGTTTCCCGCCTCATACGGCTCGGCAATCAATTCTTTTGGTGTCCCGGTTTTTGAATCTAGTATATCGAATTGAATAAGATTTCTCATAGATCGATCTTTATCTTTATTCTTTTTTTTGGGGGGTTAACCAAAAGAGGTTAATTCCATGAGCATGAGTTTCAAACTTGACTTTTGATTAAATTAATAATCAGCTTTGCTTTCATTTTATCTTTTCTCCCACCGTCAGAAGAATAACATAGAAGCATTTCCACTATAGTTAGAATTTTCTGAAAGGTATCTATCTCGGTTTCATATAAAAATTGATATAGAATCTTTAAAAAAGCCCTTTCTTCCTAAGAAAGAAAAGGCTTACTGTCTTTGGGATCTGATGCTACACCGCTGCTCAATACCTTAGGGGATCGACTTTATTACATAAGTGGATTCCTTACTTTTATCTCATATCATGACATAAATAAGCAGTTCTTATTGGATCGGCATCGGCCCAAAACCTCGCGAATTGATCTTTACGGTGCTTCCTCTATCAATTAGATCCTTTATCCATAGAATAAACTATCTAGGCATATCGATTTCTTCATATTTCGACTTCTATGAAGTTTCTTTCTTTGCTACAGCTGATAAAAATCGTTTTTGCACGATGCATATGTAGAAAGCCTATTTTTTTTTTTCTAGTATTTATTAGTGTATTTGCTCTTTACCCCCCTCTTTTTTTTTTTCTTTTACTTTTTTCTTTCTATAGTAGAGATAGTCGCACGTAATGACAGATCACAGCCATATTATTAAAAGCTTGTGGTAAGAACGGATTTCGTTCTAGTGCCCGAAAATAATATTCTAAAGCTTTTGTATGTTCTCCGTTACTTGTGTGGATAAGGCCTATGTTATAGAGTATATAGCTTCGATCGTAAGGATCAATTTCTAGTCGCATAGCTTCATAATAATTCTGTAAAGCTTCCGCATAATTGCCTTCAGATTGAGCTGACATCCGTTACGGTCGTCATTCGATTCAAAGAATTCTCCGTTTCAAAACCGTACATGAGATGAAAATCTCATACGGCTCCTCCTTTATGTGCATTATGAGAATAATCCATGAAATCAAAAAAGATTGAAATATTCTCATTATGAACTAAGTGGGGCTAATGTTTTTACAAGAAATCTCTAGCCAACCTTCCTGCAAAAGCTTTTTTCTTAATATCACGCGTGTTGGTACTAGATAAAACCGGAAACTCCAACAATTTCTTTGTTCTCAACGCCCCTTAATTTACAGGAATTAATCACTTCAACAGTCTTCGATGGTTATACGGGTATCCACAGTACGAACGAGATGGATGTTTGTTATCCCAACCATTCTTCTTAGTCCCGATCCCGCTAAGGAAAGGGGGCAGTTTATAACAAAGTTTTCGTGTTGCTGATTCCTAGACGTAGCGCCTCTTCCCCTATGCCGCCTATAGGTACTGGTGTAGTAGGGTTGACTTGCAATACAGAACCCATAGGTGTAACCTTTCGCTCAATACTAGAATCGACAATTGAAGCATCTGAGGCTGCATTAATCGGGGATACACGACAGAAGGGATGGTTTTATCTATAAACTTCACCTTCAACAAGCGTAGATTTTTTCAATAATCTTTTTTTTTTTTTTCTATCCCGAATTGTCTTTCTTTCTTCTAAGACCGAAAGGCGTAAATAAAAAACTAATCAAATCGCACCATCTCTGTAATAGGTAAATGCCTCTTTTTCTCCTACAGTTGTCGGAATTATTCGTAATAATATATTGGCTACAATCGAAAAGGTCTTATCAATAAAATTTCCGTTTATCCGCGATCTAGGC